ATTTAGGGGTCTTTGGTGATTCAAGAGGTGGCTTGTGATTATTCATAATCATGAAAAGTTACCGAACAAACGTTCCACTTTATAACTAGAACTACTATACTCTAACTCAGTATAATGATAACGTATTATCCCGTAAGTTCCTTTTGTATTGTATTCCAAATAAAAACAAAATACCTCTATTTTCTGAATACTATGACTGGACTTTTATGAAAAAAAGAAAAGCCCCTTATCGGATTTGAACCGATGACTTACGCCTTACCATGGCGGTACTCTACCACTGAGTTAAAAGGGCTTATTTTATTTAATTCCCGAACAAGTTACTGTGTAGATAAAATCTATATATGCACATATTATATATATAATATAGATAAGTATATGCAGTAGACTCATAGTCGCTAGTGACTGATTTTTTTTTGAATAATCAAATAGATTTGCCTAGGAAGTCTAGGGTAAAATGAATTGTTTCAAGACTGGCCCTAAATTTATTTTATTGAGGAGATGATCCCTATAAACAAAATGAATAAATAAAATTAAACAAAATTCACTTGATTGATACATAACATATATGTAAATTCGACATAAAAGAAATTTCAAGATATTTCATCGAATCATGAAATTCTATACAATTCTGAAAAACGGAAAGATCCCTCGGATCTAATCATATCATTCCATTATATTGACAATTTCAAAAAACTGATGATACTATTATCATAGTATGAGGGCGGTTGAGCAAAGCAAGTCGGCCCCCATCGTCTAGTGGTTTAGGACATCTCTCTTTCAAGGAGGCAGCGGGGATTCGAATTCCCCTGGGGGTAGGGTACTACGAGAGGAAGTTGATCATGGATTAACAATAAGCCTAAAATTGATTCTTCCTGGGTCGATGCCCGAGTGGTTAATGGGGACGGACTGTAAATTCGTTGGCAATATGTCTACGCTGGTTCAAATCCAGCTCGGCCCAATAATTAGCCAATCTATCATGAGATGGTATAACCCCCCTTGTTCTTCAGAAATACCCCATACGAAGATAAAAAAGAATCAAATTTTCTGCGAGATCCCTTATTGCCCCGGGATTGTAGTTCAATTGGTCAGAGCACCGCCCTGTCAAGGCGGAAGCTGCGGGTTCGAGCCCCGCCAGTCCCGACGGATCCAATATCCAATAAATACATCAATTCATTTTTTCCTTTTCTATGAACTAGTCTAGTAAAGGGTGTCGGGGGGCATACTTTCATTCCCAAAGCAAAAAGGAGTTTTTATTGATTATTTTTTCTTTCCTATTTTTTCCATTTCGCTTTTATTGTTTGTTTAGGTTTGTAACTATGTAATTAATCGAAGTGGAAAGGCAACCTGATGATCCTTTATCAAATGATTGTCCAAGGAAAACGAAAGGTAGTAGGTTATAGAAAAAAAAATAAGGAAACGGATAATAAATAAAGGAATTTTGGATTGATTGGATCAGGAATCGAAATCTGGATTCGGTATGGATAAAAGAACTTCCTATGTTATACTATTCAAGTCTCGACGACGGGTTTATTTGAAAGATCATATATTGTTATTCCTAACATTACTAGGATTCGATATCATCGAGAGGTAATTAATTGAATTTACAGACGAAAGATTTATCATCTCTAGGGGATTAAATCCCGAGTTATTGCCAAGTAAAAAAACCGATAAGATTATGGAAGTCAATATTCTTGCATTTATTGCTACTGCACTATTCATTCTAGTTCCTACCGCCTTTCTACTTATCATTTACGTAAAAACAGTTAGTCAAAATGATTAATTCAATTGAATTTGAAAATTCAATTGAATTAAACTTTCCTTCTGAGTTCTTATCAAAAATTGACGAAGTCAAATGAAAAGGATTCCAATATCACGTCTTAACTTAAATGAAATGAGCGGACTATAATGGGTAGTATTCTAAGAGATAGATAGTATGGTAGAAAGAAATAGATGAATCTTTCTACCATACTATCTATCTCTTAGTCTATAAACTTAGTCAGCCTATAAAGTTGTAATCTAGAATAAAGATAAAGGCTTAAGTTTATATAGATCAATCTACAATATTCTCTTCATACTTCATATATGTATATATGTGTATATAAATTACATATATTGTATGGCATTGACATAACACCTGATTTGCTGCATCTATTTGTTCCGATCAATCTGAAATAATTCTTCTCTTAGGATTCTAATCCCTTTCCTTTTACTAATAAGGAAGAGGAAGCCTCACCGATTTTGAACGCCCGAACCATGATGTGAAATAAGTCGATAAAGCATAAATCGCCTTTCTCAAATTAGAAAGCAAATTGCCCAATATGTGACCCGCCCGAAGCAAGATCTTATCATTGCACAGCCTCTCGTTAGACAACCACAATCTCTATATCATTTCTCATACAAAGTGCGTATAAACTTAACAAAACGACTTCTTCTTTGAATAGTAAAGAGGGAAAGAAATAAAAAAAAAAAAAGTCTGGTCTTCCTCAATATCTATAAAGTA